ATCGCGAGATGGCTAGATCTTAGAAATGATGAATCGGTTTCATTTTATATGCCTGTTACTTTCTCTTTTTTCGTGCCGTCTATAATGATAGATGAATCCAAAACTTTCAATTGGACTTATTATTTCAATTGGTATTTTTGTATATTTTCCTATGTTAGAAAAATGGAAACTTAGGTAAATACTTTAGAAACATATGTATAAAAATACCATATTTCATTTAGCCCTTTCATGCTTACTATAACCAGTTATTTCGGTTTTCTACTAGTGGCTTTAACTATAACTTCAGCTTTATTTATTGGTCTGAGCAAGATACGACTTATTTAAAATTTCTATTTGAAAGAAACAATTCAGAAAGGAAATGCTTCTGTGAGATTCTGTGTATTCTAGAGTTATTTACCATGTCAATTGTCAATTCTTGGTCATTGAGATTCACATCAATTCGGATTAATATTTAGGTATAGATATTACCGCTTTTTTTCTCCTTTTCAAAAAATGGAAATGATTGAAGTTTTTCTATTTGGAATCGTGTTAGGTCTAATTCCTATTACTTTGGCTGGATTATTCGTAACTGCATATTTACAATACAGGCGTGGCGATCAGTTGGACCTTTGATTAATTCACATTTCTTTTTTTGATTGGCCTCCTCCTTTCTTTAATCCACAGGAGGTCAAATTCTAATTGTTGTGCAAGCGACTGAATCCATTTCAGTCTAATTGAATTCATGAAGAAAAAATCACGCTCTGTAGGATTTGAACCTACGACATCGGGTTTTGGAGACCCACGTTCTACCGAACTGAACTAAGAGCGCTTTCTTATCAGAATAGAAAAGGATGTAAAGAAAAGATTTTTTTTAAACTAATCCATTTTCATTTTATATCTATATATTCTATAGTTTCATAAAAATGAACTTCCGCGCAACGCAATTTGAATCGATCTCAGCTGATTCCTCGTTACTGCTCAACGGGGCAGTAATAGGTAGGGATGACAGGATTTGAACCCGTGACATTTTGTACCCAAAACAAACGCGCTACCAAGCTGCGCCACATCCCTTCAAATTGTTCTACAGTATAATTGTAGAGAATTCCTTTCTTGTTTTCCACATCCCTATTTCCTGCATTGAGACACACAGCTTTTCTGTCCATTTCGTCTTTTTTGGCCTCATTTAACATATTTTTACATATAATAATAAGAAAAGGAAATCTTATGGATCGTTGTAAATTTCAATTGGAATTAGGGATTCCGTGTACAACTCTAAACGGCCCTTAACTACATATGCATCTAATCATATATGCATTATCTTTATGTATTACAATAAAAAAGGAGGTTTTTCAATGCGAGATCTAAAAACATATCTCTCCGTGGCCCCAGTACTAAGTACGTTATGGTTCGGGGCTTTAGCAGGTATATTGATAGAGATTAATCGTTTTTTCCCCGATGCGTTGACATTCCCCTTTTTTTCATTCTAGCTATTGACACCGGAAGGAATGAAGAAGATTAGAAATAGAATCAAATATCTGTGACTAATCCCCCCTCCCTCTTTTCTCTTTTTTCCCTTTTTTTTTTCTAATTTTTAGAATTTAGAATAAGGGACGAAAGAGAAAGAATAAAAATGGATTCAACGTCTGCGAGACTCAGGTTCAAATTCGAATTAAAAATAGAGACGTGGGGGTAGAGTAGGAAAATCGGGGTCTAGGGCAAGAATACAAGATCTTTAACTGCCCTTCGGAGTTAAATAGAATTTCGAACTCATTCTCATTGTCTTGCTTATTATTTACTCTTGCTTATTATTTACTATGGCTTTTATGGCTTTGCTTTGATTTAATTGATTTTGATCTTTTAGAGTTGGATTTCAAGTTAATAACTTTTATTTTTTCCTTCCTTTCTTTTTCTTCATTTCGAATCAAAATAGAAGAGTTGAGTAAATCATCTTTTTCTTCATTTCGAATCAAAATAGAAGAGTTGAGTAAATCAAAAATCCAAAGGAGGTTCATGGCCAAGAGAAAAGATGCGCGGGTAACGGTAATTTTGGAATGTACCAGTTGTATACAAAACGGTGTTAAGAAGGTATCAACGGGTATTTCCAGATATATTACTCAAAAGAACCGGCACAATACGCCCAATCGATTAGAATTGAGAAAATTCTGTCCCTATTGTTACAAACATATGATTCATGGGGAAATAAAGAAATAGATTGAACCGAGTATGTCTTATCCTTGAAAGGAGAAAAATGACATTATATAGAACACATTGAAATATAAATAGAAGATATTGCATTTAAATAAAAAGAATCCTATTTGGAGTTAAAATTACAATTAAGAAATATTTCGGGATAAGAAATAAACTAAACAAACAAACCATGGATAAATCCAAGCGACCTTTTCTTAAATCCAAGCGATCTTTTCGTAGGCGTTTGCCCCCGATTCAATCGGGGGATCGAATTGATTATAGAAACATGAGTTTAATTAGTCGATTTATTAGTGAACAGGGAAAAATATTATCTAGACGAGTAAATAGATTGACCTTGAAACAACAACGATTAATTACTATTGCTATAAAACAAGCTCGTATTTTATCTTTGTTACCTTTTCTCAATAATGAGAAACAATTTGAAAGAATCGAGTCGACCACTAGAACTACTGGTCTTAGAACCAGAAATAAATAGGCTTATTTTTTGTTCACTTCAATCAGAATTCCAATTTGAACTCAAACATGGATTGGTGTTTTATTTGACAAATTTTAGAATCCAGATTATTGTGTCGTAAAAAAAAAACGAATCGGAAAAAAAAAGATTTTTTTATTGAACGTGTTCATTCATTTTGACTACTTTAGCGCATTTCTCATAGTAATTTTGACTTCAACTCCACCCTCCCGGAGTTCATTCTCCGGGGAACCCCATTTAAATTATTTCGGTGTATTCTTTCCAATCTACTTTTTCTCTGATTTCGTTGGAAATCATATAAAGACAATTCCTATTTGATATAGCTATTTGGGCCAGTATTTTACGATTAAGAAGCAACTGCCTCTTATATAGATCATGTATTAATTTACTATAACTATAAGATACTCCCTTTTCTCGAATTACTGCGTTTATTCGAGTGATCCACAAACGACGAAAATTTCTCTTTTGCTTATCTCTATCCCGATGAGCCGAAACCAAAGCTCTTATTTTCTGTTGAGTAATAGTTCGAGTAAGTCTTGAGTGAGATCCTCGAAAACTTGATGCAAATAAACGAATTTTTGTTCTACGTTTCCGGGCTATATATCCGCGTTTAACTCTAGTCATTGAATAAATAAAATTTTGACAAATAACTAATTGATTTTTTTCTTTCAGTTATTATTTTTCCCGTCCTGGCCTATTAATAACTAATAACCAAACGGATTTTTCCAATGTATAAAATACAAATTCCAATGGCTTTGGCTACTATAACCTTCCCGACCACGATTTTTTCTTTTTTGGGGTATTTTACTGGGAAATATGAAAGAAATTGTGGGTTTCCTCGTTTCTATGGTTACTTCTTAAACGGTGAGGTCTTCTCTATACACCGGAGCCCTTACTTCATTTAATATTTCATCAATGTTATTGGTAACTTGTATAGTTCACACCACACTCTTTGGCTCTACCTATGAATTATCCAGTAACAGGTCTTTCACAATGAGACCCGCCTATACAGTAACGGTATTTAATTAGGAAAGTTAGCTGGGTAGCTGACCCTCGTAGTCCGTTCTTGACTGAGCGAGAACTTCTTTTTTTTTTTCATTTTAATAAGATTTTTCCGCTTAATGGATAATCAGTTGCTACCAATGGAGAATTGTTTCTCATCTTAAATTCAGGTGATTGAATTTGCACCAACGGAAACCATAAACTTTATACACAATAGAAGGATAGATTTGCTTATTTTTAGATAGTGAATGGAGTTCCTTCTTCCATTCTATCCTATTCATTAGTACTGATCAGTCATACTGGAAGCAGTTTTCTTGCTTTTTCCTGTCAGCTCATGATCTAAACGAGTCGCACATACACCCTAGTACATGTTCCTCGACGCTGAGGACATCCCCGAAGAGCGGGGGATTTCGTGACATTTCGAATGGGCTGTCTTGTATTTCTAATAAGTTGTTTAATAGTTGGCATGTTGAGTCATATATATAATGGGCTGGTTTAGATTGATCCTAACCGGATTTTTTATTTATTTATATAGTAAACTCGGAGATAAAATATCAAATCACAGATTTGCACAAAATCCACTTTTTCATTCAACTGCTACAAGATCAACAATTCCATAAGTTTGGGCTTCTGTTGCTGACATAAAAACGTCTCTTTCCATGTCTTCAGATACAACCCATAAAGGTTTACGCGTCCTTTGTACATAAACCCTTGTGATGGTTTCGCGTAGTTTCAGCAGTTCTTCCGCTTCCAGGATAAATTCTCCCGTTTGTGCCTCATAAAAAGAACTAGCAGGTTGATGCATCATTACCCTGATAATAGAAGGTTTCTCTATCTGGTGTGATGAAAGAAACAGAAAAGAAAGATAAAGAATAATAGGAAAAAGGATAGAATTGAACAACCGTACGGGCATTATCTTTTATGCATTGCATACGGCTCTATAATCAAATTGACCCCTAACTTTTCCATTCAAGAAAGATAAAAAATAGAATCTATTAGCCCCAGATGGGTAAATGATCAAAATGCCACCCTTCTTTTTTTTTTCGGAGGAGTTCAAAAATACTATGATGGCTCCGTTGCTTTCTATTTGAAAATGGATTTTTTTGTCTTTGATTCAGCAATCCCAAAGTTTCTTTTTGAGCCAATCAAAAAAATTTGGTTTTTTCGCACTCTTTTTTTTTATAACTTAAATATTGTTAAGAGCCCGTTAGTGTAAAAACAAACAAGTTTGTGACGCTGAATTGGACTTCCGATAGATAAGAGAAAGTCGGAAATATCTTTTATCTCATACTACTCTCTCGATACATAATCAAATCTTTTGAAAAAAAAAATACAAAATTTTTCATATCGAATTCGAAGTGCCATGCTATTATTACTTAATATTCATATGGCGAAGGCATAGTTTTCTTTTTTCTCTCAAATAAAAAAACTTCATTGGCGCCAAGCGTGAGGGAATGCTAGACGTTTGGTAATTTCTCCTCCAACCAGAATAAAAGATCCCATTGACGCGGCCAATCCCATGCATATTGTATGGACCTCTGGTCGTACAAATTGCATAGTATCATAAATGGCTATTCCGGGTATTATCCATCCACCAGGGGAGTTTATAAACAAATACAGATCTTTAGTCTCATCCTCGATACTGAGATATACCATAAGACCAATAAGTTGATTCGAGATCTCGCTATCAACCTCTTGGCCTAAAAAAAGTAATCTTTCTCGATAAAGTCGGTTGAGTAGGGTAAAATTGTATTCCTTAGGAACCGTACATGCACCTTTTGATGCATACGGTTCAAAAAAATTGCGAAGAAAAGAATCAATGTATAGATTCCAGTCCTCTTTCTTTTTCGGGTTTTTCTAATTTTTTAATGAAAGGGCTTTTTCTTCGATTTTTCAATAAAGATGAATTTTGATTTCTTCTTTGAATTTTGATTTCTTCTTTGATAATATAAAAAAAGGGTAAATAAACTTATCGAATTAACTTCTCATTGATGTATTCTTTCATCGAAATTCAATCCCAATTACGATGGTATTTTCTTGTTCCTGAATGGGTCTCTTTCATCTTTTTAGGTTTATGCTCTACTCCGGGTAAAGATTCGCCCGATTTTGATTTGCACATATAGGACAAATCTTCCCATCACCATTTCTTTTTGTTATGACTTTACAAATAATCATTTATGATACACATAGTAATCATAGATATATTACCAATTGGGTTTTTTTTTTAAACGGAGCCTGGATACTTCATTTTTTTCGTCCAGCCAAAGCCAACCATAAATTATTCTAATTGATATAATTCTATGAATTCCCCCAAATAATGCATTTAATTGCATTTCACGCTCCAATTTTTCGATAATTCAATTTCTCTTTCTTGGGCGAAACAGAGGATATCTCGGTCGGGGGAGAGAATGGGGAAATCCCATATGACCCAAGATATCTGACAAGTCGCACTATACGTCAACCCAAGATGCATCTTCCTCTCCAGGACTTCGGAAAGGTACTTTTGGAACACCAATAGGCATGGATTGAAAGAAAAAAGAACTAAATACTATATTTCACTTTGATGTGGAAACGTAACAATATGGTTTTATTGTCTTTATTTTTCTTGTCTTTATAATATTGGCTTTATCATATTTATTTTATCCATAGATTAGAAAAATTTAGAAAGAAAGACAAAATAAATAAAGGAAATTTTTTACGAATAGATCCTTCTAATGATAAATGAAGGATGGACAAATTTTCTCATAGAAAATGGTATCAATCCACCATTGCATATTGGTACTTATCGAATATAGAATAAATCTGTTTCTCTTTGTTCTTACGAACAGAATTCTTCCATTATTACGAATAGAATATAGAATCAATATTAACCTAACCCTTGTTAGGAAAAAATCCCCTGAACAGGGGAAGTCTATAGGATAATCATAGTATAATTTTTTCCAATGCAATAAAGTTACGTAGTGTCTATTTTTCTTCGATAAAGGGGTATTTTCCATGGGTTTGCCTTGGTATCGTGTTCATACCGTTGTATTGAATGATCCCGGCCGGTTGCTTTCCGTTCATATAATGCATACAGCTCTGGTTGCTGGTTGGGCGGGCTCGATGGCTCTGTATGAATTAGCAGTTTTTGATCCTTCTGACCCTATTCTTGATCCAATGTGGAGACAGGGTATGTTCGTTATACCCTTCATGACTCGTTTAGGAATAACCAATTCATGGGGGGGTTGGAGTATCACAGGAGGAACTGTAACGAATCCGGGGATTTGGAGTTACGAAGGTGTAGCTGGGGCGCATATTGTGTTTTCTGGCTTATGCTTTTTGGCAGCTATCTGGCATTGGGTCTATTGGGATCTAGAAATATTTTCTGATGAACGTACAGGAAAACCCTCTTTGGATTTGCCCAAGATCTTTGGAATTCATTTATTTCTCTCCGGGGTGGCTTGCTTTGGTTTTGGTGCATTTCATGTAACAGGTCTGTACGGTCCTGGAATATGGGTATCCGATCCTTATGGACTAACGGGAAGAGTACAGCCTGTAAATCCGTCGTGGGGTGTGGAAGGTTTTGATCCTTTTGTTCCGGGAGGAATAGCTTCTCATCATATTGCAGCAGGTACACTGGGCATATTAGCGGGTCTATTCCATCTTAGCGTTCGACCGCCACAACGTCTATACAAAGGATTACGTATGGGAAATATTGAAACCGTACTCTCCAGTAGTATCGCGGCTGTCTTTTTTGCAGCTTTTATTGTTGCTGGAACTATGTGGTATGGTTCAGCAACTACTCCCATCGAATTGTTTGGTCCCACTCGTTATCAATGGGATCAGGGTTATTTCCAGCA